ATGACTCGAAATCCCTTTCATTTAGTTGAATTTAGCCCCTGACCTTTAACAGGATCTATAAGAGCATTATTTTTAACAACTGGATTATCTTCCTGATTTCATAACTATGAAAATATATTAGTTTTTTTTGGTCTCCTTCTTATAATCTTAACAATATTTCAATGATGACGAGATATTATTCGAGAAAGAACATTTCAAGGCCTACACACATCTAAAGTTTATAATGGTTTACGATGAGGCATAATATTATTTATCACATCCGAAGTCTGTTTTTTTTTCGCTTTTTTTTGAGCTTATTTTCACAGAAGATTAGCCCCCAATATAGATATTGGATCATGTTGACCTCCTATTAATATTTTTCCCCTAAACCCATTCCAAATCCCTCTATTAAACACAGCAATTCTTTTAGGCTCCGGAGTATCAGTAACCTGAGCTCATCACTCCTTAATAAACAAAAATCTAAATTCCTCCATTCACTCTATAATTATCACCATCATCTTAGGATTTTATTTCACTATTTTACAAATAATAGAATATATAGAAACATCATTTTCTATCTCAGATAGAATCTACGGCTCAACTTTCTTTGTTGCCACAGGATTCCATGGACTGCACGTAATTATTGGATCAACATTTTTACTAATATGTTTAATTCGAATTATCATAAACCATTTCTCCTCTTCTCATCATTTTGGATTCGAAGCAGCCGCATGATACTGACACTTTGTAGATGTCGTATGATTATTTTTATACACCTTTATTTATTGATGAGGCTCATAAAATAATTACTATTAAGTGGCCGAAATATTTAAGCACTAGACTTTTAATCTAGATAATGATTCTTTATAATCCTTAATGGTATAATATTTTACATAGAAAATTTAACTTGCAATTAAAAAGAAATAGACCTAATCTATTTTATACCACCCAAGAAATGAAATATTTTCATGTATGGTTTCGACCCATAATTTGGTATTCTTTTTACCCTTGTGTTCCCCAATGGAAAGCCAAATTTTAGAGGCATTTAACTGTTAATTAAAAAATTGAAATTTTTATTTCTCCATTGAAGTATAGCGCCGGAACGAACGGATTATATTGATGTTATAAACTATAAGATTTTTTTTCATCTTCTATACTTATGAATTCCTCTCTCTTATTTATATCATTTATTATTATCCTTAATCTCATTTTATTAATTATTAGTTCTTTCATTATAAATAAATCTCATAAAAATCGAGAAAAGAATTCTCCCTTTGAATGTGGATTTGACCCATCATGATATACACGATCTCCATTCTCCATACGATTTTTTTTATTAGCAGTTATTTTCCTTATTTTTGATATTGAAATTGTACTATTAATACCAGTTATCATAAATTTATTATTTTCTCCCTCTATCATTTATCTATCCTCTTCCATTATCTTCATTCTAATTTTAACCTTAGGGTTATTACATGAATGAAATCAAGGATCCTTAAATTGAATATAAGAATAATAATGTTATATAATAAAGCTGCTAACTTTATCATGAGCAACTCATAATTGTTCTATTCTTTATGAACAACAAATTTTTTCCCGCTAATTTTATATTTATTATAATGATAATTTTAGGAACAATAATATCACTATCTTCTACTCATTGACTAATAATATGAATAGGATTAGAATTAAATTTAATAGGAATCCTACCATTAATAAATATTAAATCTAAAAATTCTGAAATTGAAAGATCTATAAAATATTTCATTATTCAATCAATAAGATCATCATTATTCATAATAAGATCAATTTTTATATACCTATACTCTATATCTATATATTCTATATTTAATAATTCTTTTTTCTCCACTATTATAATAATTGCCCTCCTTACTAAATTAGGAAGAGCTCCATTTCACTTTTGATTACCTTCAATATGTAAGCATATATCCTGATTAATATTGTTTTTAATTTTAACATGACAAAAATTAGCACCTTTATTTATACTATCATTTATTAATTTTAACTACACTATTATTATTATATCCTCATTTTGCAGAACTATCTTAGGAAGAATTCAAGCTATCAACCAATCCAGACTACAACTAATTATAGTTTATTCTTCCATTTCACACTTAGGATGAATTCTACCCAGAAGAATAATTAACAACTCATTAATATTTTTTTACTTATTTATTTATACAATTATTATCTTACCTTTATTCACCATATTTTCCACAAAATCAATCCTATACTCTTATTCTCTTAGAGAACAAAACAATTTTATAAACAAAGAAAATATTATTATAATTACATTAATTTTATCTTTAAGAGGTATACCCCCTATACTAGGATTCTTATCTAAACTAATAATTCTATATATACTTTTAAAAATAAATATAATTCTCCTCCCACTAATCTTATTTGTAGGAACACTAATCAGTTTATATTTCTATTTAAATTTAATAATAATTTTAATTATAAAATCTTTTCACATATTCAAAATTAATTCCATAAACAAAAATATAAAATCAATTATATGTTTTAATATATTAGGAACAATTATTTTTATCCCCTTAATTATATATGCGATGAATATTTTCTACTAATCACAAAGATATTGGAACACTATATTTTATTTTCGGAATTTGATCAGGTTTACTAGGAACCTCCTTAAGATTAATAATTCGAACTGAACTAGGTCAACCAGGTTCTTTACTAAACGACGACCAACTCTATAATGTAATCGTAACAGCCCATGCATTCGTAATAATCTTTTTCTTAGTTATACCTGTGATAATTGGAGGATTTGGAAATTGACTAGTCCCTTTAATATTAGGAGCACCAGATATAGCATTCCCTCGAATAAATAATATAAGCTTTTGACTTCTACCTCCTTCTTTAACTCTTCTACTAACCTCAGCAGCCGTCGAAAGAGGAGTAGGTACAGGATGAACTGTATATCCCCCTTTATCAAGAAACTTAGCTCATACAGGCCCTTCCGTAGATCTAGCCATTTTTTCATTACATTTAGCAGGAATCTCTTCTATTCTAGGAGCCATTAATTTCATCACTACTATTATTAATATACGATGAGAAGGAATACAAATAGAACGACTTCCTCTATTTGTTTGATCAGTGTTTATTACAGCAATCCTTTTACTCTTATCTCTTCCTGTTTTAGCAGGAGCTATTACTATATTATTAACTGATCGAAATTTCAATACTACATTTTTTGACCCAAGAGGAGGAGGAGACCCAATTTTATACCAACACCTCTTTTGATTCTTTGGACACCCAGAAGTTTATATTTTAATCCTACCAGGATTTGGAATAATCTCTCATATCGTTTCACATTATTCATTAAAAAAAGAAACTTTTGGAAGATTAGGAATAATTTATGCAATACTCTCCATTGGTTTGTTAGGTTTTATCGTATGAGCACATCATATATTTACTGTCGGTATAGACGTAGATACACGAGCATATTTTACTGCTGCAACAATAATTATTGCAATTCCAACAGGAATCAAAGTTTTTAGATGATTAGCTACCATTTATGGATCCCCTATTAAATATACTCCACCTATATTATGATCTTTAGGATTTATTTTCCTATTTACTATAGGAGGATTAACTGGTATTGTTCTATCTAATTCATCACTAGATATTATACTCCATGATACTTACTATGTAGTAGCTCACTTTCATTATGTATTATCAATAGGAGCAGTATTTGCACTCTTTGCAGGATTTAACCACTGATATCCTATAATTACAGGATTATCATTAAATCAACAATATACTAAATCTCACTTTTATATAATATTTATTGGAGTAAATATTACCTTTTTCCCACAACACTTCCTAGGTCTAGCAGGAATACCCCGCCGATATTCAGACTATCCTGATTCTTACACAAAATGAAATATACTATCCTCAATAGGATCTCTTCTCTCTCTAACATCAATTATATTTTTCATATTTATTGTATGAGAAAGACTAATTTCTCAACGAACAATTATTTGATCAAATCATTTAAATACTTCCCTAGAATGAGATAATCGTTTACCTGTTGATTTCCATAATCAAATAGAAACAGGAGCCCTATTTATTTAATTAGTTTATGACCCCAATGAGGACAATTAGGTTTTCAAGATGCTAATTCACCACTTATAGAACAACTAATTTTTTTTCACGATCACTCCATATTTATTCTCACCGTTATTTTAACCTTAGTATTATACATCACAATCTTACTAATAACAAATAAATTTTCATCCCTTTCCATTACTGAAAGACAAAAAATCGAAACAATCTGAACAATCATCCCAAGAATAATCTTACTATTTCTAGCCTTACCCTCCCTAAAACTACTTTATTTATTAGATGAATCCATTAACCCTCTTCTCACCATCAAAGCACTAGGTCATCAATGGTACTGAAGTTACGAATATTCAGATTTCACAAACATTGAATTTGATGCCTACATAATTCCTACTAATGAACTTAATGAAGGTTCATTCCGTCTTTTAGAAACAGACCATCACTTAATTATACCTATAAAAACAAACACACGAATAATTATCTCATCAGCTGATGTAATCCACTCTTGAGCGGTCCCTTCACTAGGAATTAAAGTAGACGCTATTCCCGGACGATTAAATCAACTAAATTTATATTCTAATCGCCCAGGATTATTTTATGGGCAATGTTCTGAGATCTGTGGCGCAAATCATTCATTTATACCTATCACTCTCGAAATTGTTAATATAAATATTTTCAACATATGATTATTATCTATAAGAAATTAATCACTAAAAAGTTAGTTAAATCAATAACATAAATTTGTCAAATTTAAATTACTATTTCCATAGTACTTTTTTATGCCACAATTATCTCCACTAAATTGAATTATATTATTCTCTCTATTTTGATTCCTAATATCTTTAAATTCATCTATTATATGATGAAACAATACAAATATGTATTCTACCAAACCAAACAAAAAATTTTCTTTAAAAACAAAATATAATTGATAAAATGATAATAGACATTTTTTCTTCATTTGATGACCACAACTCCACAACACTTTACCTCCATTCATTAACTTGACTATTAACAATCTGATCCTTTTTCTTTATTAACTCATCTTTATGAATTTTCCCATCAATAATTAATTCTTCTTCCATAATTCCTAAACAAATTATCAACATACAAATTTCCCGATCCTTTAGAAACAATATAGGAGGATTCTCATTAATTATCTCCTCTTTATTCCTAATAATTATTAATTTTAACTTACTAGGACTTATTCCATATGTATTCAGCACAACAAGACACCTAGCTATATCATTCTCCCTATCATTCCCTTTATGATTAAGACTAATTATATCCTCTTATCAAAACAATATATATTCATCATTAGCTTCTCTTCTACCTTCAGGAACTCCCCCTTTTTTAATTCCCTTTCTTCCTTTAATTGAAATTATAAGAATTTCTGTACAACCCTTAACCCTTGCTATTCGAATTGCAGCAAACATTAGAGCTGGACATATTATTCTAACTCTTATCGGAGAATTCCTATCTTTCTCCCTAATAAATATTTCCATTCTTACAACATTCATCGTATTAATAATTCAAATATCATACTTCATTTTCGAAATTGGAATCGCAATCATTCAAGGTTACATCTTCTCTTTACTAATTACATTATACTCAGATAATCACCAATTGATAATTAGTATTTATATTATATTCTAACTTAAAGATATATAATACCACTTTAACACCTTCAACGTTATGCTCTTATTAAGCTATTTAAGTATAAAAAAATTAAAATAAAAATAATAACAATAACATAAATGTTAAACAAAACAATCATTCAATACTCTATCAAGCTTATCACCTTTTTCAAAAATATTAATAATCCTTGACCTCCTATAATTTCTAATCACCCTAAATCAACCAATTTTAATCTCATATTTGTTCTTCCCTTTATCACAATCAAAAATGGATTCCTTCTTAAAAAAGATAAAAATCATATCTTACTATTACACCAATATACAATCCCATAATAAACTTTCCCAAAACTCTCTCTTCAAATTCTCAATGAAAATAATAAAGAAAAAAAAAGTAATAATACAACCAATAACTTATACATAACAGGTAAAACAATAACTTCATTAAAATTTATAACCAACCTTTGCAATATAAAACCACCAAACAAAGCTCCAAAACACAACATAATTATTGAACACATAACATACTCATCATCATCTCTTATATTTTCATACACTATTCTCTTAACATCCCCCCACATCATTCACATCGACATCCGTATAGAATATAATATAGTTAAACATACCCCAAACATCCCAAACAAACCCATAAATAAATTTATATTTCTTACTAATAACATTTCCATAATTAAATCTTTTGAATAAAACCCCGCCAAAAAAGGAAAACCACATAATGCTATATTAGAAATATTAAAAACAACACTCGTAAAAGGTAATCTATATCATACCCCTTTAATATCCCGAATATCTTGAACCCCATTATAACAATGAATAATATTACCTCCACATAAAAACAACAATGCTTTAAACATCGCATGTGTATATAAATGAAACAAAGCTAACATAGGTATTTTTATTCTTAATGACATTATTATCACACCCAACTGACTTAATGTAGACAACGCAATAACTTTCTTTATATCATATTCATAAACAGCACAGACTCCTGACATAAAAGTAGTTATAATAGAAATAAAAACTATAAACATACAAAAATATTCAACCTCAATTAAACAATAATAAAAACGAATTAATAAAAAAACCCCCGCAGTTACTAAAGTAGAAGAATGGACCAAAGCCGACACCGGTGTCGGCGCTGCTATAGCAGCGGGCAGTCATCTTCTAAAAGGAATTTGAGCTCTCTTAGTTATACCCGCAACCACAACAAAAATCATACAAACATCAAAAAATCAAAAATACCAAATACACAAATAATTTCAATGCCCCAACAATGCTATAATACTAATCCCCGCCAAAATAAAACAATCACCTACTCGATTTATTAATACTGTTAACATTCCAGCACTCAACGATTTATTATTTTGATAATAAATTACCAAACAAAAAGACACTAAACCCAATCCATCTCATCCTAAAATTAAACTTACAAAACTAGGAATAAAAATTAAAAAATTCATTGATATAACAAATAACATTAATACCAACATAAACCGTTTTCTATTTATATCCCCTTTTATATATCTTACTGAAAAAATCGATACCGACCTAGAAATCAAACATACTATTATCCCAAATCTACATCTTACCCAATCAAATAAAATATCCAACTCCACAAATAAATTTATACTATTAAAAATTTCCCAAGAAATAATATAACAACAATTATTTAAAACTAAACACAAAAACAAAACTCCTCAAACACAAGAAAATAACATTAAAATTAACCTAAAAAAAATCTCAATCTTTAACTTATTCATAGTAAAATAAACTAAACTTTTTCTCTAAGCCCACAACCTAGTATTTTCAATAAACTAATTTTACCAATACTAAAACCACAATTTTCTTATATATCCTACATTTATAATAAACAATAATAACGGCCTAATATGAAGAAATAACAACAAATTTTCTCTTCTCCTATTAATTTTTATTACTTTTATAAAACTTATAATTTGACCATGATGAACAGAAACATAAAAAATCAAATTATATAACCCGCCCACAAACACTATTATAATAACAAAAAACAACAACACGTATGAATATATAAACAAAGAAATATACAACATAATTTCTCTAACCAAATTAATAAAAGGAGGAGCTCCCATATTACAAATACATAACAAAAACATCAATAACCTTATTATAGGATTATAGTTAATTATACCACCACACAAAAATAATCTCCGACTATTTATCTTTTCATAAATTAAATTTCCAACACAAAACAAACCTGAAGAACATAACCCGTGACAAACTATTATTAACAAAGCCCCCTCTAAACCCACAACAAAGCCTCTCATCAAACCAACTAACATCACTCCCATATGCCCAACAGAAGAATAAGCAATTAACCTCTTTATGTCCCTTTGACCCACACAAATAATAGAAGTTAAAATTCCCCCTCACAGACAAACAATAATCAACAAAACTATATGACTTCCTCCTATAAACTTAAACATATTTACAAATCGCAAAACCCCATAACCTCCTAATTTCAATAACACTCTAGCTAAAATTATAGAACCAGAAATAGGAGCTTCAACATGAGCTTTAGGTAACCACAAATGAAAAAAATAAATAGGTAATTTTACTAAAAACGCAAATATCAATCCAACAAACCAATATATGTTTATATCAACTACAAACATATATAAATATACTCTTATTCTAAATGATCCCCTTCTATACCCCAATAAAACAATACACAACAACAAAGGTAACGAGGCCCTCACCGTATATAATATTATATATATACCAGCTTGTAATCGCTCAGGTTGATACCCCCATCTCAAAATTAATAACAATGTCGGAATCAATGACATTTCAAAAAACAAATAAAATAACAACATATTCTCCATTAAAAAAAAAACAACCACAATCAAACAAAGAATTAAAACACAAAAAGAAAAGAAAGAAATTTTATTTTTCAGCTTCTTAACCGAATTATAACTAGCCAATATTATTAACCCTCTAGTTCAAAACCTCAACAAAATCAAAATGCTCGAAACCTTATCAAAAAAAAAAAAATGAAAAAAAGTTCCTCCCAAATCAACCTCCAATATACCTAAACTCATCAACCTAAACATTATTATCCCCCAAAACCGCAACTCTCAACTTCACTTTTCATCCAAGAAAAATAAAACAAAAAAACTTATTAATACACCTATAATTTATATACTCTTATTCTACCTACGTAATCATTTCCATGTAATCGAATAAACCTCACCAATAAAGATAAACCTAAAGTAGCCTCACACACCCTAAAAACTATTATAATCATAATTAAATACAAATTAAACCTTATACTTACACAAGAAAAAAAAAATATTACAATTACCCTTAATGTCAACACCTCAAATCTTAATAAAATATTAAGAATATGTTTCCACTGAAATATTAAAACAAATAATCCACATATATACATATAAACTCCTACCAACAAACAAATATTCATAATCATAATAGTTATAATAGTTTAAATCAAAACATTGGTTTTGTAAACCAAAATTAAATCTTTATATTTTTATAACTTATAAAAGGTTATAAGTGAATCGAACACTTATAAAGAATTTTCAAAACTCTTATTTATCCAATATAACCTAATATTCTAATATTTTCATTCAAACTAAATCTAAAACAGGACGAATTAAAAAACAAGTAAAATATAAAACCCTAAAAACTCGCCCAATCATCTCATAAGGATACTCAACAGGACATCTTCCAATCCACGTTAAAATAAAAAACACTCCCACTAAAAACCAAAAACAAAACTGTCCTAAAAAATTATACCTTAACCCTAAACACCCCCTCACATGTAATAAAGGACAAACAAACAAAATAACAATCGACATTATTAATCTTACTACACCCCCTAACTTATTAGGAATAGAACGTAAAATAGCATAAGCAAATAAAAAGTACCACTCAGGCTTAATGTGAATAGGTGTAACTAAAGGATTTGCAGGAATAAAATTTTCAGCATCTCCTAAAAAATTAGGAAATAATAAACTCAATTCAACCAAAAAAAATATCATCACAATAAACCCCAAAACATCTTTATACGTATGATAATGATGAAAAGGAATTTTATCTAAATCCCTATTTAATCCTAATGGATTCCCCGAACCTTTCTCATGTAAAAACAAAAAATGTAAAATTACCAACCCTATAATCACAAAAGGAAATAAAAAATGAAAACAAAAAAACCGTCTTAACGTCGCATTATCTACCGAAAATCCCCCCCAAATCCAATATACTAACATTTCCCCAATATAAGGTACCACTGATACTAAATTAGTAATAACTGTCGCACCCCAAAAAGATATCTGCCCCCATGGAAGAACATACCCAACAAATCCCGTTAACATAACCAAAATATATAATAAAACTCCTACATTTCACGTATGTACATTTATATACAACCCATAATATAAACCACGACCAATATGAAAATATAAACAAATAAAAAAAAATGATGCTCCATTTGCATGAATATAACGCAATATTCATCCATAATTAACATCACGTATAATATGAATTACAGAATCAAACGAATACTCAATACACGAAGTATAATGTATAGCAAGAAATAATCCCCTTACCAACTGAACAACCAAACATAACCCCAACAAAGAACCAAAATTTCACCAAACAAATAAATTAACCGGAGAAGGTAAATCAATTAACGCACCATTAACAATTTGTAACACAGGATGAGTTTTCCGTAAAGAACTAAGCATACTTATATTTAAAAACTCGTAAAGGCCCCTCACAATAATAACAAATTTTCACCACCCTAATCAAAATTAATAATAAAAGAACACCCAAAAAAACATAACAAAAAAAATTATACCTTCTTATTACCACAGTAGATAATCCTATTGTAACATTCTTCATTTCCACTACCACTAACTTCAACATCACTACATCCAATCTTCTATATATTATAAACAAATTTATAAAAAAAAACCCTGTTATCATAATCACCAAATATATCACCATACCTTTAGAAAAAAAAATTAAATTAGGAATCAACCTAATAATATATATAAATATTACCATCAACCCTCCAATATAAACCAAAAATAATATAAATCCATATCAAGAATAAATAAAAAAAGAAATAAGTACTCTTATAAAAATTCTAATAACCATAAGTATAAACCCCAAACTCAATGGTTGAATTAAAACAACTAATAAACTAATCAACGAAAAAACCAATGAAAAAACCATTATCAACACCATTTCAAAAAATAAATATACTTTAATCTATAACTTCCAATGTTATTATTTTCCTTAAACTATCTTTTGTATCAAAAAAACCACATTAATTTACAAAAAAATCTCATAAAAATTAAAATCATTAAAACACAAGGTAAAAACCTTTTCCAAATTAAGTATATTAATAAATCATAACGATAACGAGGAAACCTAGCTCGAACCCAAATAAACAAAACTCTCATTAAACCCACCATTAAAGACATACTCAATCCCCATGAAATTACTAATAACCCTCCCCCAAGAAATAAAGCACTAGACAAAAAACTTATAAATAAAATATTTCCATACTCAGCTATAAATAATAAAGCAAAACCAACCGCCCCATATTCTACATTAAACCCAGAAACCAACTCAGACTCTCCCTCAGCAAAATCAAAAGGTGCCCGATGAGTCTCCGCAATCCTAGAAACAACCCACATAAAAAACATAAAATAATTAATAAATAAAATCCAACAAAAACTCTGATATTTAATTAAATCTACTAAATTTAACCTTCCAACAATCAATAAACACCTTATTAAAATCAACGATATACTCACCTCATAAGAAATACTTTGAGCAACAGCACGAACAGAACCCAACAATGCATACTTAGAATTAGAAAACCAACCAGCTCCCATAACCGAATATACTCCAATCCTCGAAACACACAAAAACAATATCATCCTCATTCCTCCTATAGCCACTAAAAAATATCTATTATATAATATTCACAAAAACAAAGCAAAAAACAATCTCAAAAAAGGACAAATCAAAAAAGGAAAATAATTAATCATAGTAGGTTTAATATATTCTTTTCTAAATAACTTAATTGCATCTGACAAAGGTTGAGGCAACCCTATCAATCCTACCTTATTAGGCCCCTTTCGTAATTGAAAATACCTCAAACCCTTTCGCTCCAACAAAGTAAAAAAAGCTACCGCTAATAATGCACAAACACTAGACACTACATAAGAAACAAACTCTACAAACATTATTAAGAGAAAACTTAAAAATCTTCATAAAAGAATCTTAAATTCTTCACACTATTCTGTCACCTTAATCATCTTATAAAGTAAAAGCTAAACTTTTATAAAATAATCCTAAATTATTCACATATATCTGTCAACTTTATATATAAATTAATTTATCTTAATTAATTTTTTAATTAATTATTAATCAATCCTTTCGTACTAAATTAAATTTAAAAACTCAATTTAAAAGATAAAAACCAACCTGGCTTACACCGGTTTGAACTCAGATCATGTAAAATTTTAAAAATCGAACAGATTCACCTAACAAAGCCTCTACACCTTAAGGTTAATTTTAATCCAACATCGAGGTCGCAATCTCTTTTTTCAATATGAACTCTCAAAAAAAATTACGCTGTTACCCCTATGGTAACTTATCTTATAAGCAATAAAATCGGTTTATTAATCAATAAATTAACAAAATTTTAAGGAAGTTACTATATCTATTATTCCTTGATCACCCCAATCAAAATTAATTTTAACCAAATTTATTTAATTCATATTTAATTATTAATAAACAAGCTCAATAGGGTCTTCTCGTCCCTTTAAACCATCCAAGCTTTTTCACTATAAAAATTAATTTCTAACAAATAAAATAGAGACAGCTTAATTCTCGTCAAACCATTCATTCTAGTCTCAATTTATAAGACAAATTATTATGCTACCTTAGTACAGTTATAATACCGCAGCTGTTAAATTTTCATTTCACCGAGCAGGCCCAACTCTCTATTAACAAAACTCAAAGAGACATGTTTTTGATAAACAGGCGAAATTAGAATTTGCCGAATTCCTTTACAATATTTTATTTCAATTTTAACTTTTAATTCTTCAAACAATCATTTATATATATATATATATATATATATAATCTATCCTTAATCCTAAAATTAAATACTCATTTTAACATTATACATAATTTTTTTAAAATTATAAATAATTTATTTTATAATAATAAAGAACTATCTATACACCAACCTCATTAAATATTTATTAAAAAGAAAAATTAATTAATTCAACTTAAATTTAATAATAATAATTCATTAACAATTCTTACATATCACAAGAAGCTTATCCCCCAATATTTTAATTAAAATAAATCTACCCTTATATCTTATCTTAACCATCACTAAAATGAATATCAATAAACTAGCTACCATAAAAATCGATTAGCATTTCACTACCATTTAATTTTAAAATAATAACTATCCTACGTTAACTAACTTATATATATATATATATATAAAACAAATAAATCTTTTTATTTCGAGATACTAATAAATATATCAATAAATATTATTAAACCATTATGCAAAAGGTACAAACTTTAAATTTTACTAAACAAAAACCTTACCAATCCATAAATATACTCCTCTTCAGTACTTACAAAAATAAATATTTCTCAACCTTCTACTATAAAATCCTCTTTTATTTTTCAAATTTTCTTCCATTATCAAATCTACATCATTTTATCAAAAATAATTATATATACTAATTATCCTCTCAACGTAAGTGAGACACATTAAACTTATGTTAACTTTTGCAACTCTTTTTATCCCAGAAACAATTTCCATTACCTCTACTATGTTACGACTTATCTTATCTATAAACAAGAGTGACGGGCGATATGTACACCTTACAAAACCATATTCAATTATACATACTAATTAAATTTTACTATTAAGTCCCTCTTCCAACAAAATTTAATTTTCATTATCCGAATAATAAAAAAAATTATTTATAGTAGTTCATTAAACCTTCTTTATAAGCTACATTATGACTTGACATAAAAATCCAAAAATTTAACTGTTTTTATTCTCAAAAAATAAACTGACGACAGCAATATATAAACTGTTTCATATTCAAAAAAAAGTAAGTTTAAAATGAGGATTATCAAACAAATTAACAAACTCCCCTAACTGGATATGTAAGACCGCCAAACCTTTTAAATTTTAAATATAAATTAACCTTATAATAACATCTTCATTAATTAATTTCATTCATAATACCTTGGTAAATACAATCAACTTTTACAAATAAAAATAATAGGGTATCTAATCCTAGTCTATCTTTTAACTTTCAAAGCATTAATATTAAAGAAAATTAATAAATAACAAACCAATTCACAAAATTTTACCTAATAATCAATCCTATAATTTCCTTCCTACAACTCTTATTTTTCAATATTTATATTACTTTATTTTAAACCAACATTTTTTAACTTAAATCATTTGTATAACCGCAGATGCTGGCACAAATTTATCCAATCTTCACTTATAATTTCTATATAAAACTCTCATTTATTGTATAAATAAATATACTGAACATCTCGATCTATAACTATTACTAATAACATCTAATACACCCTATTTATATTCCCAAAAACATATATTAAATACAATTTTTAAAACAAATATAAATTCCCAAGAATTTCGCTATAAACAACATATTAACCAAACCTAACATGTATAAATTTACAATAATTAAAAATCAACCAAAGTCAAATTAAAATAAATAATAAAGAGAATTTATATCTATTTTTGAGGTATGAACCCAACAGCTTTCCTTAGCTTACCTTATTTCTCCAAGTTTTAACACAACTATGTATCTTTAAATTTGCAATTCAATATTTTCAATTAAAATATAAAACCATGAGAAAGTAAATACTTATAAATAGATTTACAATCTACCGACTAAAAATTTCGACCACCTCATACAGAATTTAAATACCTTACTTATCTTAAGTCTTGAAAACTTATAGTTTAACTTAACCTAAAACTCTTTACAAAAAAAGGACTTGAACCTTCCCCTTAAAGATCAAAACTTTATATGCCCATACACCACATTATACCATATTTTATTTAAAAACTTTAAACCAATTGTTTGGAAAACAACCATACTTTTTATACTAATAAAATCATCTTTTGATAATTTACAAACCATTCCTAGAAATTGAAAATCTCTCGTGCTATTAACACCACAAAAGACATAAAATACTAATAATTTAAACCGCATCTGACGTTTCCCCATGAATATTTCTAATATAGTCACCAACTATTAATACTCAATTATCTAAATAACTATACCACATATATATATATAAATTATTATTTTAATTCAAGAATCAAAACATAATTCATAATATTTATTATAAGAATTATATACACAATATACAAACTTTAATATAAACATATAAATTAAATAATATGTATTAAACCAACCACCTCTTTATATAATATATAGGCATCTTTATATTTACTTATATAATTTTACCTATATTACATATAATATATAATTTCTATACTCAAAATCCATGATAGAATATTCATTCATTAAGACCTCTCATTTTTTGATAAATTTTAACCGAATTTTATATATTGAATCACCAAAGAATTATCCATTTTACATATCCAGAGATACAGCTTGTTACTATTTACCACAACCACAGACCCCAATACTCAATTTATTCATTACAAGTATTATAATAATACATAACATGTACTTTATGTTATTTAAATAATAATATATTAAACACAATAATTTTAAGTAATGAAAAGTATAATTTTATTAGTTTTATTTTAAACCAAACAATAATAATATTAATAATATCTCATTTTTAAGAAACCAGTGGAATTTCTTACTATTAAAAAATGTTATTTTTACATTAATTTTATTTAAAATTATATTTATAGTGAATTTTCCTATGAGTTAAGAATTTTATATATGATATTTAAACTCTAATTAACTTAGAATTTACATTTTTTATATACTATATACACTAATAAGACAATTATAAAAAAAAACCGCCCTCCCCCCCCCTTTTTTTCTTGACAAAAGTATCTATTTTTGCAATATCAACATCAAAATTTTCACCTTTTTTTGTAAAGACCTCAAACTAAAATATATATATATATATATATATATACCAAT